TATTTTGTCCCAAAGAATTCTCTTAGGTCCTCTTTTAGCAAAAAAATTCAATATGTTCCAATTGTGTAAAGATGAATAAAAGGGTTTATATAAAAAGTAGGCTAGAAGTATTCCGAAATACGTTATACTGACGGAAAGGGTTGGATTTTTTACAACTTCATACCAATCAACAAAATGAGTTGAATTTTGTTGTAACAGATTTATAGATGGAGTTAACAATTTTGATAAAATATCCGACTCGATTACTTCTTGATTCAAAGGAATTCCTATCGCTCCAACAAACAAAGGAAATAGGACTAATACAAGCATAACAAATAATATAGTATTGTCTGATTCGTGAGGATAACAAAAAGTCTTGGCAGCGCCAAAAGGAAAAATAGTAATAAAGGGCATATTTGTTACAGTACTAGCAATTCGATGAGTCTTCTTCGCAAAAAAAGAAGCCCTTTTATTATTATTCATTGTTAATAAAGCAACTAAATGAAATTTGTTTTTAATCGGTTTTGGTTCTTCTTTACCCCATAGAGATATTGAATATAAGGAATTTCTTTTTTTGCCACTGTAATTTTGCAAGCAAAAGTTGAAAGGCCCCTCAAAAGTAAGTAAATAAATTCGAAACATATAAAATGCGGTTAATCCGGCTGTGAAAAAAGCTATTGTTGCGAAAATCGGCGAATACAACCAAGTATCATTAAGAATTTCATCCTTGGACCAAAAACAGGCGAGAGGTGGAATACCACAAAGAGAAAGAGTACCTACTAAAAAAGCGGTTTTTGTAATCGGCACATGCTTTCTTAACCCACCCATAAGAACCATATTCTGGCTTTTATCTGGAAAATATCCAACAATAGCTTCCATTGAATGAATAATTGATCCGGATCCTAAAAACAACAAGGCTTTGGAATAGGCATGAGTAATCAAATGAAATAAAGCGGCTCGATAAGACCCCATACCTAGAGCTAACATCATATAACCCAATTGAGACATTGTAGAATAAGCTAAACCTCTCTTAATATCTTGTTGAGCAAGAGCTAAAGTAGCTCCTAAAAATACTGTTATTATCCCTATCAAAGATATTAGATTCATTGCGTATGGTATGACTATGAAAAGTGGAAGAAGCCGAGCTACAAGAAAAATTCCCGCCGCTACCATAGTAGCAGCATGGATAAGAGCCGAAATAGGAGTAGGCCCTTCCATGGCATCGGGTAACCATACATGAAGAGGGAATTGCGCGGATTTAGCAACCGGGCCGGCAAATAATAGAAATGCACACAAAGTAACAAATAAAAGGTTAACCTCATTATTATAAATCAAGTTTTTCAATATTTCGAACAAATCCCGAAATTCGAAACTGCCTGTTAGCCAATAAAGACCTAAGATCCCTAATAATAATCCAAAATCCCCTACACGATTAGTTACAAATGCTTTTTGACAGGCGCCTGCCGCAATAGGTCGTGTGAACCAAAACCCGATTAATAGATAAGAGCACATTCCAACCAATTCCCAAAAAATATAAATTTGTATGAAATTCGAACTTGTAACTAATCCTAACATTGAAGCATTGAAAAAACTCATATAAGCAAAAAATCTCAAATATCCTTGATCATGAGACATATAATTGTCACTATAAATAAGAACCAGAATTCCAACTGTAGTGATTAATATTGACATAATAGAAGTAAGTGGATCAATAAAGTATCCGAACTCGAAAGACAAATCACTAGTGATGGTCCAAGTCCTTAGGGATTGATAGATCGAAGTTCTATCTATTTGCTCAATAGATAGATCGATCGAAAAAATCATAACTATACTTAACAATAAAATACTAATAAAAGCCCACATACGGCGAAGATTTTTTGTTGCGGTCGGAAAAAATAGAAGTCCCACCCCTATTAACATAGGGACTGGAAGTGGAACTAAAGGTATGATCCAGGAATATTGATATGTATGTTCCATAAAATCAATAAAGTAATAATAATTGTTTTTTATTCTTAATTCAGTGTTTCTGATTCACCGGTTCTTATCTCTTTTAAACTGAAAAGGGATTAATAAAAAAATTAAGGTTAAGGTATTAAAATGAAAAACTTAAATAAAATTCGCTTTTTCTATTCATAGTTATTTTGAATCTTTCCCACCAACTTCAAAAAAATGAAGAGTTAAAAACAATCAAATGTTCTAACTAAGCTACTAGTCAAAAATAAATAATTATTTTCTACTTTATACTACGTAAGATTTTTAGGAAGATAGAGCAAATTCAAACTTCACTTATTATTCTCTAATTCCACTAATTTATGTCCATAGATCAAGACGAAAGAATTACACAAAATTAAATTTGATATAAATCATAGGCTGACCCCTACCGTTCCCCAATAAAATACGAATTAGTTTTTTTATTCTTTGTTTATTCACAACCATTAACTAGTTCATCTCGGCACGTATTGATTGTCTACTATTATAATTATAATAAAAGACATTTAATTATAAAAAAAGACATTTAATAACCAATTACTAGACAAAAATGGTTGGGTAGATAAAACCTGTTCGATGTATTTTTCATGGATAAATGTAGCAGGCCGAAAATAGACAGAGATAAGGGCGGAAGGGCTTTTTCTTTTTTTTATCAACTTCAACCAATTCTATTTCTGTTATATGGCCCAATCCGTCCTATAGATATCGATTTGAATAGGTATCTAAGGGTGCCGCCAATAACTCCGGAATACGAATTCCTTTATTCTCCAATATTTAGGGAATATAAATTGAAAAAATCCCTTATTCCATTTATTTATTTATTTATTTTTTGTTCTAGTAAGATTTTATGCCATTTTTGCATATTTCGATTTATTTCTTTTTTCTAAAGGTAGTTAGTGTATAAAAAAAAATAAACAGATAATGAAATGAACCGTAAAACTAAAAAATGATTTGTTTTAACAATAGATGTCTTTCACATCCAATTTGATCAATGACTAACCTTTTCTTTTTTGAATGGCAGTTCCAAAAAAACGTACTTCTATATTAAAAAAACGTATTCGTAAAAATCTTTGGAAAAAGGGGGGGTACTGGGCAGCGTTGAAGGCTTTTTCGTTAGCGAAATCCCTTGCTACTGGGAATTCAAAAAGTTTTTTTTGTACAACAAATAAATAATCAAAGGTTGAAATAATCTTCAAAGGTTGAAATAATCTGAATCCCCCAGACACAAAAATGAGTTAATTGTGTTTCGAATTTATACTATAGAATTTAGAAAAATCGAAAAAGTAAGTAAACATTCCCTTTTGTAATGTTTTGAACCAATTGATTTGTCTACTGAATTCGAAAATAAAAATAAATAAATAAAAAAAAAAAAGGACTTTTTTTTTTTTTATTTGAAAACGGAATCAAGACAAACTAGAAAGTTTCACCTTTCTTTTTATTTTACTATTTTTTTATTCCCAGGATGGGGATTCTTATTTTCCCCATCACCCCACCATAAACAATAAGAATTTTTTTTTTTATTTTCTATAATACGTGCAGCCCAATACCTAATTGATTTGATCAATCCTAGGACAAATTAATAGTGAAAAAAAAAAAAGAAAAAACCTAAAATTACGACAACACAAACACAAAAGTTCTAAAAAATGAAAAAAAAAAAAAGAAAGAAACCCTTTTTGAGTTGTTCCCTGGAGTGAAGTTAGAACTATTTAGTTACAACCGTTACAAGGTTCTAGTTTATCAAAGAAGAAACTCTGAAAGTTAAGTTAAATAAAACTGAAACCTTAAATAATTAAATACAACAACAAAAGAAGGGGCGGAATCTTTAAATAGCCCTTTCAATGTTTTTTGTTTTTAGTAAACATTCAAATTTCAAATTGATGAATAAAAATCCATTGAAATAGACTCTTTCAATCTCGACGATTGACTAATAATAGGGTATTATGATTTCGAGCAAGCCGCTATGGTGAAATCGGTAGACACGCTGCTCTTAGGAAGCAGTGCTAGAGCATCTCGGTTCGAGTCCGAGTGGCGGCATAGCATCTGTAAAAAGATATACAAAAAAAGTGCTCTAAGGAATTTAATTTATGATTTCCATTCTGTATATTTGAGGTATTCTCGCTTTTAATTTTTTTTTTTTATGATATTTTCAACTTTGGAGCGTATATTAACGCATATATCCTTTTCGGTCGTTTCAATTGGAATTACAATTTATTTAATAACCTTCTTAGTCGATGAAATCAGAGGGCTATATGCTTCATCAGAAAGGGGGATGACAGCTACCGCTTTCTGTCTAACAGGATTATTAATCACCCGTTGGGTTTACTCGAGACATTTCCCATTAAGTGATTTATATGAATCATTAATCTTTCTTTCATGGAGTTTATCTATTATTCATAAGATTTTTGATTTTAAAAATAATCAAAATCATTTAAGCGCTATAACGGCACCAAGTGCTTTTTTTACCCAAGGCTTTGCGACTTCGGGTTTTTTAACCAAAATGCATCAATCCAGAATATTAGTACCCGCTCTCCAAGTCCAGTGGTTAATGATGCACGTAAGTATGATGGTATTGGGCTATGCAGCTCTTTTATGTGGATCATTATTATCCACGGCTCTTCTAGTCATTACATTTCGAAAAGTGATAAGGCTTTTTTTGAAAAGAAAAAATTTTGTAAATGTAAATGGGTCATTTTGTTTCAGTGAAATCCAATACATGAACGAAAAAAAGAATGTTTTTCTAAATAGTCTTTCCGCTAGAAATTATTACAGGTATCAAGTGATTCAACAATTGGATCGTTGGAGTTATCGTATTATTAGTTTAGGATTTATCTTTTTAACCACAGGTATTCTTTCGGGAGCAGTATGGGCTAATGAGGCGTGGGGGTCTTATTGGAATTGGGATCCAAAAGAAACTTGGGCATTTATTACTTGGACGATATTCGGGATTTATTTACATACTCGAACAAATACAAAATGGGAAGGTGTAAATTCCGCAATTGTGGCTTCTATGGGCTTTCTTATAATTTGGATATGCTATTTCGGAGTCAATCTATTAGGAATAGGGTTACATAGTTATGGTTCATTTAATTAACACCTATTTGAATTGAAGAAAGGGTTTGATGAATACAAACATAGGACAGCGCGGAGATCGAAACGAAACTTGGTGTTAGTGTAAGATGCCGAGAACCTTTTGAATCAAGCAGTGCGGCGATTCAAAAGGTTCTTACAAATGCCTTTGGCAGTTGGTCACAATTTAATTTAAATTTAATTTTTTAATTTAAATTATTTGACTTCTTCTTTTTATTTAACTTAAGAGTAAGAGAAGAAAAAGGATTTCTTTGTTCATTGGATAACGAACTCTTTTTAAAATCATGGGATTTCTTTTTGATTTTTTTTAGTCATGAAAACTATCTACAAAAAAAAATTCGATATAATAGCTTCGGCCTTGTCCGCTGATAGTGAGAGAACGAAATCGGGATAAATACCAATACCTATTACGGGTAGAAGAATCGAGATCAAAACAAATAACTCCCGTGGTCCAGAATCAAAAAAATAAGAGTTTGGGGCATTAAATAGCTTGTACCCATAGAACATTTGCCGTAACATAGATAATGAATAAATAGGAGTTAATATCATTCCAATTGCCATTACAAAAGTGATTACTATTTTTGGCATTAAAAAAAATTTTTGGCTGGTAATTATTCCAAAAAATACTATCAATTCTGCAACAAAACCACTCATGCCGGGTAATGCAAGGGAGGCCATCGATAAGATACTGAATAGCGTGAAGATCTTTGGAATTGGTATAGCTAGTCCGCCCATTTCGTCTAGATAAGCAAAACGTATTCTATCATAACTCGTTCCTGCCAAGAAAAAAAGTGCAGCACTAATCAACCCATGAGAAATTATTTGTAAAACGGCTCCATTGAGACCTGTATCGGTTATCGAGCCTATTCCTAGAATTATGAAACCCATATGAGATACAGAGGAATAGGCTATTCTTTTTTTTAAATTCCGTTGGCCGGGAGATGTTGAAGCTGCATAAATTATTTGCACGGTACCTACTATCATGAACCAGGGGGAAAATATAGAATGAGCGTGCGGTAATAGTTCCATATTGATTCGAATCAACCCATATGCTCCCATTTTTAATAAGATTCCGGCTAGAAGCATACAAGTACTGTAATGTGCCTCTCCGTGGGTGTCTGGTAACCACGTATGAAAGGGTATAATTGGCAATTTGACAGCAAAAGCAATAAAAAATCCAATATAGAATATTATTTCCAGTGCCACAGGATACGACCGATTAACTAATGTTTCCAAATTTAATGTTGGTTCATTGGAACCATATAAACCGATACCCAAAACTCCTATTAAAAGAAAAACGGAGCCTCCTGCCGTGTACAAAATAAATTTTGTGGCTGAATAAAGGCGTTTCTTTCCACCCCACACGGACAGAAGTAGATAAACGGGAATTAATTCTAATTCCCACATGATGAAAAAAAGTAAAAGGTCCCGAGAAGAAAATGATCCTATTTGACCGCTGTACATCGCTAACATCAGGAAGTGGAATAGTCGGGAATTCAGAGTAACTGGCCGAGCCGCTAAAGTAGCTAAAGTGGTGATAAATCCCGTCAGTAAAATGGGTCCTATGGAAAGTCCATCTATTCCCAATCGCCAGTCAAACTCAAAAAAAGTGATCCATTTATAATCCTCTGCCAGCTGGATTAATGGATCGTCCAATTGGAAATTATAACAGAATGCATAGGTCGTTAGAAGGAGTTCTAAGACACATATATATATTGTATATCCTCTAGTCACCTTATTTCCTCTATGAGGGAGAAAAAAAATTAAAGAACCCGCGGCTATCGGAAAAACTACAATTAGTGTTAACCAAGGAAAATAATTCGTGGTAAAGACAAGATACACTTGGCCCAGAAAAACCCGTGCTCGAAACTCGAAAATAGAATATATTCGTATTTTTTTTTTTCTTTTTCGAGTACGGGTTTTTGTCGGTAATCGGTAAAAAAAAAACTGTATTCAAAACGGATTCAAGTGGGTTTTTCGGGAACGTATCAATATCAATAAGCTAGACCCATGCTTCGGGTTGTTTCATGCCATAAATAAACTCGAACACTCAAGAAATCCGTTGGACAGGCGGATTCACATCGCTTACAACCAACACAGTCCTCTGTTCTTGGAGCAGAAGCAATTTGCTTTGCTTTACATCCGTCCCAAGGTATCATTTCTAATACATCCGTGGGGCAAGCTCGTACACATTGAGTACACCCTATACATGTATCATAAATCTTTACTGAATGTGACATTGGATCTATCTATTTTTGTTTTGAACTTTTTCATTTTCGATCTAGTCAATTTTGAAATGTCATATTTAAACACCAGATGAATCAATGATTTACCATAATTTTGCTAATTAATCCACTTCTGGATCAAGGGAACAAAGATACTTTGATTTCTTACAGTTTCACAAACAGGATCGAAATTAGGGCATATTCTATATCCTAAATTCAATTTAGGAATATTATGATTTATAAATACTACTTATTCAACAAAGTCGATTGATTGATACGCGTCGATTTTCTGTTACGATAAATTGACGAAACAATAGCTGATCCGATAGCTGCTTCAGCGGCTGCAATAGCTATAACAAAAATTGAAAAAATATCTCCTTTTAATTGTCGACTATCAAAAAAATCAGAGAATGTTACAAAATTGATATTAACTGCATTTAGTATAAGTTCAAGGCACATCAAGGCCCGAACCATATTTCGGCTCGTAATCAAGCCATAGATGCCAATCGAAAATAAATAGGCACTCAAAACAAGTACATGCTCGAGCATCATTAACCAACTCCGTACCAATTTCGATTCATTTCAATCTGAACAATAATAATAATGCAAGTGATTTGGTTGCTTAGAATATACCAGGTACGGAACAAAAGAATCCATTTGGTAATAGATCGAATAAAAAAAATTCTATTTTGATTTTCTATTGATCTGTGAATAGTATTCAACTAGACTTTACAAGAATTTAAGGGAAATTAATGTGATAACACATAATGAATGTGATAACACATAAAAAGTCGAATTGGGATTGCTGTTCCTAGTTATAAAGATTTGTTATTGACGCGCCACGGCAATTGCACCTATTAAAGCAACTAAAAGAATTATTGAAACGAGTTCAAATGGAAGAAAAAAGTCTGTTGATAAATGAATTCCAATTTGTTGACTATTACTTATCAAATCTTGTTCAATAATCTGGTTGGCTCGTGTAGTCCAAATAATCCCGTACCACGATGTATCGAGAATAGTAGTGATTAGCGAAAAAAAAATACTTGTACAAACCAGAGAAGTAAGACCATCGCCAATAGTCCAAAGATTCAACTGAAAATCTTTGGAATAGTCTGAGCCGTTCATGAACATTACAGCAAATATGATTAAAACATTTACAGCTCCCACGTAAATAAGGAGTTGCGCGGCAGCTACAAAATGGGAATTTGATAGAATATAGAATAATGATATACAAACAAGAACCAATCCCAAGGAAAAGGCAGAATAAATTGGGTTGGTAAATAATACCACTCCCAGACCTCCTAATATAAGACCCGATCCCAGAAAAACTAAAATAAAATCGTGTATTGGTCCAGGCAAATCCATTATATTAAAATAGGAGATAAATAAATCGAAATCTTTTTCATGACCTTATTGAGCCGACCAGGAAAAATTATTTATGAGACATTCTCAATTCCAATTCAATGAAATTAGAATCTACTAAGTGGGAATTGATGCGGATACAGTTCTGGGATCAATTTCGTTCTTTTCGTTATTCTAAATGCCAATTTGAAATTGAAGCTATATAGTTCGAAAAAGCTTCTGTCTATATATCATTTCATTTCAATACAAATGTAGTTGTACTTCTCATCAACCAATCAAAAGTTGGGATTTTGAGTTATTGACCAAGCAAAAAAACAACCTTATCCCTTTATACCAACTATACCAAAACTGAACCTTAGTAATTCGAAATTCAAAAGGTTTAGACGTTTTTTCGTTGAGGCGAATTCAAGACTGTTCGAATTGTAAAATCGTCAATTACTGACATTGGTAAACGACCTAAAGCAATTTGATTATAATTCAATTCGTGACGGTCGTAAGTCGCAAGTTCATATTCTTCAGTCATTGATAAACAATTTGTTGGACAATACTCAACGCAGTTACCACAAAAAATACAAATTCCAAAATCAATACTGTAATTAAGCAATCGTTTCTTTCGAATATCTGTTTCAAATTTCCAATCAACAACAGGCAGATCTATAGGACATACCCGAACGCATACTTCACAAGCAATACATTTATCAAATTCAAAATGGATTCGACCACGAAAACGCTCTGATGGGATTAATTTTTCATAAGGATATTGAATAGTTACAGGTAAACGATTTGCTTGGGATAAAGTAATCATGAAACTTTGACCAATGTACCTTGCAGCTCGTATTGTTTGTTGACCATAATTCATGAAACCGGTTACCATAGGGAACATATTGTGAATATCTATGAATGTTTTGAGTTTATTTCTTTCTCTTGTTTGAGACAAGTAGCGAATATTGTATTCCTTTTTTTCTTTATCTTTATAGCGAAAGGAGTTGGGAAGAAGTTGTTAATAATAGATTACCGAGAGAAATAGGTAAAAGAAATTTCCAGCCAAGATTTAATAGTTGGTCCATTCTTAGTCTCGGTAAAGTCCACCTTGTTGCAATAGGAATGAACAAGAACAAATAAGTTTTAGCTAATGTAATAAAGATACCAATTGTCGTTCCAAAGATTCCATCCGCTTTATTTATTTCAACCAGCCCAGGAACAAATATGTATGGAATGGAAAGATTCGAACCTCCCAAGTAAAGAACTGTTACAAATAATGAGGAAACTAGTAGATTTAGATAGGAAGCAACGTAAAATAAACCAAATTTTATTCCTGAATATTCGGTTTGATAACCGGCTACTAATTCTTCTTCCGCTTCTGGTAAATCAAAAGGTAATCTCTCGCATTCCGCTAGGGAAGAAATTAGAAAAACGATAAACCCTATAGGTTGACGCCACAAATTCCACCCCCAAAAACCATATTTTGATTGCGCCCCAACTATATCAACTGTACTTAAACTGTTAGATAATCATAGTCGGTGGTAACATTACGGTTTCCATCGCTATTACAAAACCGTACATGAGATTTTCACCTCATACGGCTCCTCAGGGCCACAAATAAATGTAAGGACCGGACCGGTATTAGTTATTTTGATTTTGATATGGTTATAGGATGGATAAAGTCAAAATCTAGCGGAGGATCCCCAATTATACCACTGGAATTCTGTCTGCTCTAAGGATAAAAAAACAGTATTTCTGAATTAATCTCATCCTTTACGAATTTCAAATTTTCTGTGTTGAGTAATAACTTAATCAACCCTTCAATAAAATACTCTTGTAGAAATATCACTCGATATTTCAACCCATCCTTTTATTTTCGATTACGAAAAAGAATTCGCCATTACACTAGTTCATGAATCATGACACGAATTTGATTTCTATCAATATATGAAAGAAAGGATTCTTTTAGATTGTAATTGTATTTTTTCTATTTTTTTGTTCCTCTTCTTCTTTCTGAGATAAAATGGGGCTTAAAAGGGGGTAAAGGATTATTTCGTTCCTGATAGTTATTTCTTTAACTGGCGGATAGGAGCATGCTCTGGATCGGAATTGTGGGGAGTACTGCCTGATCGTTTCTACCAACTTAAAGCCCCAATTAGTATTCTTTTATGTTATGCAGAAGTATCCTTTTAGATAATTGACATAATCTACATTACTAACCCGTTGTGTGTATTTTGGTGTTCCTTCCTATCCCCCCGCTTTGCGTTTTCAACCCCCTATTCAACCCCCCTAATATATCTAATATATATTGTAATACATACAATAGCTAATGAAAAATGAAAATTCTATAGGGTTGGTCTTTTAAGCCCGCTTCAAGCTAGGATGATCAATCGACCTGTCTTGGGGTAAGGGCTTCCTCCACTTTTACTTTTGTTTACTTATCCTTAACGCTTGTACATAGGAAATGAGACTTAATCCACGTTTACTGCGAATTTCGAAGGTGTTTTCTTTCACTCATATATAACTATCTAATTTCTTTTATTAACCTAAAGAGTCAATAAATGAATAAAAAAATGAGGATTTCTATTCAAGTTCTTTTTTTTCTAGAACGAAAAGCTTAGGTTTTAGCGAATCACACGTAGAGATATTGATAAAACACATAAAGTTAATGGTATTTCATAACTAATCGATTGAGCAGCAGCTCGCAGACCACCTAAAAAGGAATATTTATTATTTGATCCATATCCTGACATAAGAAGTCCAATAGGGGCAATACTTGAAATGGCAATCCATAAAAAAATACCGATATTGAGGTCAGCTAAAACAAGGTTATAACTAAAAGGAATTACTGAATAACTTAGTAGAATTGCTATGACTGCTATAGATGGACCAATACTGAATAAACTACTATTTCCTCTAGATGGAAGAAGGTTTTCTTTGAAAAGGAGTTTTGTCCCATCGGCTAAAGCTTGAAGAATTCCCAAAGGGCTGGCGTATTCAGGCCCAATACGCTGTTGTATTCCTGCAGATATTTCTCTTTCTAACCACACAATTACTAGGACACCGATTGTGATTGCCAATACATAAATCGAAATAGGGGCAAGCACCCATAGGATCCCATAGACCTCTTGTAGGGATTCCAATCGGGAAAAAGAATTGATATCTTGTACTTCGGGTGTAGCAATTATCATTTCAACGATCAACTTCCCCCATAATGATATCTATACTACCTAATATCGTCATAATATCAGCCAATTTCATTCTTTTAACTAACTGAGGAAGAATTTGCAAATTGATAAAACCCGGTGGGCGAATTTTCCATCTCCAAGGAAACCCACTTTGATCCCCTATCAGAAAAATTCCCAATTCTCCTTTTGGGGCTTCTACTCTCGCATAAAGTTCTTGTTTTGTCAATTCAAAGGTAGGAGAAGGCTTTTTACTAATGAATCTATTTTCAAAATCATTCCGTTCTGGATCGCTTTCTCTATCAAAGCAGCGGATTTCTAAATTTTCATAGGGGCCTCCCGGAATTCCTTCTAAAGCCTGTTGAATAATTTTTACAGATTCCGTCATTTCACCGATTCGGACTAAATAACGAGCTAAGGAATCCCCTTCTTTTTGCCACTGGACTTCCCAATCAAATTCGTCATAACACTCATAATGATCAACTTTACGAAGATCCCATTCTATTCCAGACGCTCGTAGCATTGGTCCTGATAAACCCCAATTTATTGCTTCTTCTCCACCAATAATGCCTACTCCTTCAACTCGTTCTAAAAAAATGGGGTTTCGCGTAATAAGTTTTTGATATTCAGCAACCCCTGTTAAAAAATAATCGCAGAAATCCAAACATTTATCTATCCAACCATAGGGTAAATCAGCTGCTACTCCTCCGATACGAAAATAATTATGCATCATTCTCATACCGGTGGCAGCTTCGAACAGATCATATACTAATTCTCTTTCTCTGAAAATATAGAAGAAAGGAGTCTGTGCACCAATATCTGCCATAAAAGGGCCAAGCCATAACAGATGGGAAGCTATACGACTCAACTCCAACATAATTACTCTGATATAGCTGGCCCTTTTAGGTACGCGAATATTTCCCAACTGTTCTGGTCCATTTACAGTTATTGCTTCTGTGAACATAGTAGCTAAATAATCCCAACGGGTTACATAAGGCAGATATTGTATAATTGTTCGGTTTTCCGCAATTTTTTCCATCCCTCTGTGTAAATAACCCAATATTGGTTCACAGTCAATAACATCTTCACCGTCTAGAGTAACGATGAGACGAAGAACCCCATGCATTGACGGGTGGTGAGGTCCCATATTGACTATCATAAATTCTTTTTCTTTTTCTGTAGCTAGTATACTCATAGGTTTTTCCTCGATTCATTCTTACATGAATTGTTGAAAACAACAAGAAGTTCATCAACAGTCAAAATCAAATAATTCGAAATTGTTTTTCAAATTTCAAATTAACGATTTTTTGACTCCCGGATATTCAACTTACTAATTAATTCTTTATAACGTACTCTATTTTTCTTTGACAAATAAGCTAGTAGACGTTGGCGTTTTTCCAAAATTTTACGTAGACCCCTTTGAGATGAATAGTCTTTTCTGTGCAATTCTAAATGTGAAGTAAGTCTCCGGATCGTGTTGGTGAAACGAAATACTTGAAATTCAACCGATCCGCTGTTTTTTTCTTTTTTTTCTTGAACCCTAACTGAGATGAATGCATTTTTTACCATAAAACGAAACCCCTCCCCCTTCCTTTTTTAAGATGAATTTTACTGATCAGTAATAATAATACTAGTTACTTCAATTTGATATACACAATAATCTTAAGTTCGTTATGAACTTGCTAGAAAATCAATATCAATAATCAATCCAATTTTCAATTTGATTAGGCATCTAAAAGGATGGATATTTCGGCAAAAGAGAAAAATTTGGACCTAAAAAAAAGAGTTTCTTGATTCATTTATGGATCTAATTAAAATGTTCGCCATTAATTTGGTATCTTGTATCAGACTGGAATGGAAGACAAGACATGTATACATTTCTTTGTTTTCATATCCCAAAATGGGACATGATAGATAGGAAAAGCACACTATTAACGAATTTTCAATCGTGGATACATATGGACCCTTACCATACTGAAACGACTCCCATTATTGGTATTAAACCAATACCGATTCATACAAATTAAATCTTCTAATCGAGAATTGGCCCAAATAAAGAACTTTAATTGAATTAGTTGATTTTTCTCTCGAGCAAGATTTTTGTTTTTATCCAAAACGCGGCCGCCGCCCTTTCCGTTATTAAAAAATACTGGATTTTTCTGCATACCATTTTGATTCTTCGAATTGAAACAAATTAGGGTTCTTAATTCTCTACGACGTTTAGGGAGTAAAATAGTTTCAGGAACAAGCAAATCATAATGATTTTTGTTTCTATTTCCAGTCATTTTTTGATGTTTTGCAATGAATTCATCAAAATCTTTTTTATCAACATAGCCCTTTTCTTGGTATCTTTTAGTAATTTTGCGCTTATTCTTATGAACCAATGCAATACCTACGATTTGATATAGAAAAAATTGTCCATCATTTTTTACAGACAAACGACGGGGTTCGATAATAAGCATTCCCCCTTTCGTCAATTCTTTAAGAGCGAACTTCTTCTTAGTGATCAAAATAGGCAGACTCATTTCTCCCCTTTGAATAGAGGCTATAGCAACGTCGCTAGGATTTATTAGTCGAACCAGGTGACAATATACTTGCATATCATTGAGTATTTTTTCTCTGAAAGAAACAGCCCCCCTCCATCGCAACTGCAAACACAAATATCTTTTTAGGAAGAAATCGAGCTGTACTTCGGTTTCTCTTTTGGATTGCTTTTTCTTTATACGGGTTTTCATGTCCGATCCCGTATAATTTTCTTCACCATCTTTTTCTTGGTTTGAGAGAACTGATCCAAGAATTACTTGCTTTTGTGCATCCGATCTCGGAGTTCCTTGGTCTGCGAGTTCGTTTTCTTCTTTACTTTGATTCGATAATTCAAAATATTCTTTTTGAGTAGGTGATATAAAAAGATCCGCCTCTTTCTTTCCGGTTCTATTTTTCTTACTATTTCCATTAAAATTGAAAAGAAGTAATTTGATTGGTATAATCCAGGGTTTCGTTCTATATGCATTAAAAAGTAGTACAAATTCTGGGAAGAACCAAGATTCTGGGTTTGATATAGGACAACTTAGTATTTCTTCATTCATTCCCATCCAATCACAAAAGAACCCCTTTTGAGTGGATGGGTTAATTTCTTCATCTTGATGAATTGTAAGATAAAAGGGGACTCTGTTATTAATTGCATTAATTTTTTGATAATTATTGGACCCAATCCTAGTATTTTGATTACTGCTGGTACCAGTATCCATATCAACCCAGGCTTCCATATTGGCCTTATTTCTAAGACAAAAATTAAGAATTCTCCAATCAAAATATTTTCTATACAAGAATTTTTCCATATCCATAATATCATCTTCCCCTATATAATTATTGATAGAGATACTTCCCAGCATAGCCAACAAGTTTACTTTCTTTCTATTGTAATTAGAATAATACTCTTCTTTATTATTTACTTGGACTAGTGATCTATCAATATACGAGTCTTTCTTATCTTCATAATTAAGCGATTTATATGATAAAAGATCATATCGATAGTGTTTTTTAAAATTCGATTTTTGATTACGTAATAGGTCTGCTTCAAAAAAATGTTGTTTTTCGTAATGAGTTAATCCATTTTTTTCATACGAATCTCTTTTAATTAAATCTTTATTTTGAGCCATACAGTGTTGATTGGCTCTATTTCGCCATTCTTGTGGTACTAATCTAGCCCATTTAATCCGAGATAAATCATATTGATAATGCCCGCTTAAACAGTGTTTTCGTGTATTCCTTCCAAAATTCCAAAGGGGTTTATGTCTTAATTGGTAATTAAAGATTCCGTGTTTTTCAAAAAAATCTTTTATTTCATTCTTAAGAAATAGAGATGTTCCGTGATATTGAAGAACGGGTCTTAAATTATAAAAGTTCAAAATTGGGACTTGTAATAATTTGTAAAATACATATGCTTGTGATTGTGAAAAAGACAATAAATTACAAGAAATCTTTGAATTCTTATTACTAGTCTTAGAAATCAATTTTTGGATAGTCGAAATAATTCTATTTTTATTTGTTTTATTAATTCTTTCGGGATTTGCTTCATTATTGTGGATGTTTTTCTCAATAATTTTCATTTGTTTTCTTGTTGATTCACGAAAAGGTTTTGTATTGATTCTTGGAATAGTAAGGGTAGATATAAAAATATTTCTGTATATCTTTTCAATGCCAAATTTTAGAAACAAATAGGATTTACGGATTAATCGAGCGTTTCTTTTTTTTAATATCCGCCAAATCCTTTTTGATGGGTCTAATATTTTAACAGAATAAGTTGGTTTGTTCGAACTAATATTTGTTTCTTGAGTTAGCGATCCTTTTTTCTTTTCTTTTGTAATTTTATATATTTGATTTCTGATTCTGCTTGTTCTATTAGTCAGATCTTTCATTTTTTTTTCAGTCCGGGATAATTTCGTCCAATCCATAGATGAAATTTCAATAGACGGTTCGTGAATCATCTGCTTACTGATTATCGAATTTTTTTGAGTTTCCCTCAATTTCTCGATTTCTCTCAAGTTTATTTTTGAAAGTTCTTTTATTTTGCCTTCTTTAAAATCCCTTAAAACTATAAAAGACTTAGTTTTCAATTTTCGAATTTTTTTTTTTAGTTCTTTAAAAATGGGTTCAAAAAAGGAACGTCGTTTTTGGGGAGAACCGAACGGCATGTCAGTTTCCAGCCCAAAAATTGTTAAAAAACAAACATCAGTTTCTTGTTCACTTTTTGGATCTTTATGAGAGGATTGTATCGTAGATCCGTGCCAGGGTTTCAGGTGAAAGGGGAATAGGATCTTTATCTGAATACCTTCTATTAACCAGTTTTTCGGAAATTCTGTTTCAGATAAATTAACACCACTATAAGTGCATTTAACATAAATTTCACGATTCCAATCCTTAAAATCCTCGGACCACTCGGGATCTTGGAATAATAGTATGCGAACCACATTTTTAGCTATTATCAATAACGGTAATACAATATATTTTCTAAGAATCGATTGGATTACTAACATAGAACTTCTTAGTATTCGAGTAAGTAAACGCTTATCCCATCCTTCTGCTTGTTTTATACGTACCATTTCTTGTCTTTGGTATCTTTCGCCTTTGAGCTTCTTTTTTTCTTTTTTGTCCAATTTTCTTGTCTTTGCGTTTGTATAATCAGAAAGTTTTTGGTTTTTATTTTTTACCATCCAATTTCGAAGAATTACTTTCATCAGTTGGGAAATATCAAAAGACAAATAAAGGGTTTTGTCTATTCTGTCCAAAAAAAGAGGGGAATGGGCATTTGCTTGAACTGGTTTCCAAATAACGGTTTTACGTCTTTGTGCGCGCATGGAACCTTTTATTATATATCGACGAAAATCCGATTGTTCCAAATAATGGGGCAAAGCCACATCCCCTTTTGTCTGGTGATCAACAGCAACCACTAAACGTTTGGCTTTTCGTGAACGAAATGCATGTTTCCCTCTTACATTTTCGTCGTATTCTCCCAGTTCTTGGTATACATTATCGATTAATTTGTATGACCACCGGGGAACTCTTTTACTAATTTCTTTTATCGCTTTTTTTCGAATTTTTTGATCATTGGGATCCGTTATAACTGCATCGAATAAAAAATTCAAACTTTTTATTCGGTCTTCGGAATCGATGTGTTCTCGTTCCCGTTCG